TCATTTGAAGAATATAAACTTATCAAAATTAAGAAATCCGATGCCAGGAACCAGGTTTGAACTGGTGACACGAGGATTTTCAGTCCTCTGCTCTACCAACTGAGCTATCCCGACCATTACCGAAGTATCATCCTTATTTTACTAGATGACTTAGGTCTATGTCAATTAAACGAAACGCAAAAGTAGTAAATGAAAAAAGTTTTGGACCGGGAATTTCTTGGATCTTCGAAAAGAAGACTTTCAAAGTTTTAAAATGAAAAATGATATAGATTCTAAATGATTCAAATCGAGAGTTCTTTCTCATTTGTACGTGTATGATATATCCCATTGTATATAATAAGAAAATAAATTATAGTTTGTAAAAGTGTAGGATGAATGAAAAAAGATAATGAATTCGTGAATAACTAAAAAAAGGGTAAGGGGTCAAACAGACTTTTTGGGGGAGCAAAGGTGGGGATAGAGGGACTTGAACCCTCACGATTTTAAAAGTCAACGGATTTTCATCTTACTATAAATTTCATTGTTGTCAGTATTGACATGTAGAATGGGACTCTATCTTTATTCTAGTCCGATTAATAAGTTCCACCAAGGATCTATCAGAGTATGAAGTGAATCATTTGATCAACACAGGGTAGTGAACTCCATTTGTTAGAACAGCTTCCATTGAGTCTCTGCACCTATCCCTTTTTCTCGCTTTCTAAACTCCGGTTTGTTCGCGTAAACCAGGATTTGGCTCAGGATTGCCCATTGTTAATTCCAGGGTTTCTCTGAATTTGAAAGTTATCACTTAGTAAGTTTCCGTACCAAGGCTCAATCCAATTAAGTCCGTAGCGTCTACCAATTCCGCCATATCCCCTTTTTGCTTTGAGATTAGCATCTCATTATGATGTCTTTCCACTTTTTCTTATGCCGAAACTTTGGAATTCATTACATATAGATACGTTTTTTATTTCTTTGGTATCTTTTTTCATTTTTTTTCAGCCCCATGTATATTGATTTAGTCTAATCAACAAAGATTCTATCATTTTTGTATTTTCAATTCAATATGGTTATATATTACATAACATATATATGCTCTTCCTTTTATCATCTTTATCTTAAATTTGAATAAATAGTCGAACGGTCGATTCTTTTTTTTAATGTCCATGAAAAGAAATTTCTGATTATTATTGAAACTTAGAATTCTACAATGTGCAATGGAAAAAGATTATAAGTCTACTTCGTGGATTTGAAATTATAATAATTCTAAAAAATTCTATTTGAATATTCATTTCGAATATTAATTCTAATATTTCTATAATATTAGAAATAAAATAAAAAGACAAAACATATAAAATAATAATAATAGCATGAGGTTAGAACAAAAAAACAAGAATTTCAAATTAGATATCATTTAACTTAAAAAAAAGATTTCTGATCTAATTAAGATTTTCTTATTTAGAAACTAATGAAATAAAAATTAGAAAGTCGATATATTGCTAAAACCTATTAATTAATTAAGGTTATGTTTTATTTTTTTAATGATAGTCACTATTTGAGCTATATTAGATTCTAGAATATATAGAATATGATTAATTCTAAATAGATAAGGAAAAATATGAATAGAATAGTTAATTGATACGATCTAGTAGTTTAGTGAATTTGTATGCATGCGCTATTTTATTTGAGCCCGCTTAGCTCAGAGGTTAGAGCATCGCATTTGTAATGCGATGGTCATCGGTTCGATTCCGATAGCCGGCTTTTCCATATTTTGTCGTTTTTTTACATGATTTTTAATGTACTTTAAAAATCAAAGAAGATTGAAAAGACTTCTTTCACCTTTTTCCAAGAGTTACCACTCTATTTATATTATGTCATATAAACTTCCATATAGGAATATATATTGGGTAAAAGGGTTAGATCTTTGCAAAATAAATAAAGAAAATAAAGGAAAATTTTTGTGATTTATTTGATTTATATATATTGTATATACAATAAAAAAAATCTGTATATTGAGAGAATATATCTTCTTACTCTTTGTATTCCAATAGTTTATTGAAGTGGATTTCACGTCATTTATCATTATCATTTAGTTCAGTTTTAATTTTGTTTAGTTTTGTACAATTTCAATAAAAAAAGGAGTCTTTATGTCACGTTACCGAGGGCCTCGTTTTAAAAAAATACGCCGTCTGGGGGCTTTACCGGGACTAACTAGTAAAAGGCCTAAGGCAGGAAGCGATCTTAGAAACCAATCACGCTCCGGAAAAAAATCTCAATATCGTATTCGTTTAGAAGAAAAACAAAAATTGCGTTTTCATTATGGTCTTACAGAACGCCAATTACTGAAATATGTTCGTATCGCCGGAAAAGCCAAAGGGTCAACAGGTCAAGTTTTACTACAATTACTTGAAATGCGTTTGGATAACATCCTTTTTCGATTGGGTATGGCTTTGACTATTCCTCAAGCGCGCCAATTAGTTAACCATGGACATATTTTAGTTAATGGGCGTATAGTTGATATACCAAGTTATCGCTGCAAACCCCGAGATATTATTACAGTGAAGGATGAACAAAATTCTAGAACTTTGGTTCAAAATCTTCTTGATTCATCTGCCCCCGAGGAATTGCCAAACCATCTGACTCTTCACACATTCCAATATGAAAGGTTAGTCAATCAAATAATAGATAGGAAATACGTCGGTTTGAAAATAAATGAATTGCTTGTCGTAGAATATTACTCTCGACAGACTTAATAAACCTAACTTAAGTAAAAAAAATAACTAAAAACAAGAGTTCGGACAACTCCCCTTTGCCCTCTTTTTTTATTAAAAAGGCACAAGGTAAGGGATTTTGTCAGGGAATCTTTTTCCTAGTCATGTATCATAGATTGGTAGGGAGGTTTGGACCCCTTGTTTGCTCTTCCCAGCATTTTATTTTCCATATCAAAGAAATAAAAAAATTAGGAATAGAGAATCTATTTCAAAAGCAAAACAAGGTAGATTTTATATCTATTCTTTTTTATTTTATTTGATACATTGTGGTCAATCACATAAGATTGGTGAATTAGTTGAAAGTACGGAAAGAGAGGGATTCGAACCCTCGGTAAACAAAAGTCTACATAACAGTTCCAATGTTACGCCTTCAACCACTCGGCCATCTCTCCGACATCAGGATTATGACTGAGTACCTGGGTGAATAGCGAGTTATTCACCGTTTTTTTTAGATTATGGTTAATAGATACCTTTTTTCACCGGAAAAATTGGAAGTAGATAGAAGGTTTTTTATTTTAACGAGTCCGCTTTTATGTTAGTTCGTACTATAAAATTCCTTTGTTTGTGAGAAAATTTTCTCACAAAAGAAAAGGTAAAGGAAATCAAAAGGGTTATAGAATGGATTACTACCTATGCCAAGATCGCGTATAAATGGAAATTTTATTGATAAAACCTTTACAATTGTAGCCGATATCTTATTACGAGTCATTCCGACAACTTCCGGAGAAAAAGAGGCATTTACTTATTACAGAGATGGTGCGATTTGATTATCATTATTTTTTTTTTCTCGCCGATTTGGAATAGAAAGAAAAACGAGTATTGAAAGAAAAATCTACGCTTTTGAAGGTGAAGTTTAGAATAAAAAAAAAACAATCCCTTCTGTCATGTATCCACGATTAATGCAGCCTTAGATGCTTCAATTGTGAATTCGAGTATTGAGCAAAAGGTTTTTACCTATGGTTCCCGTATTACAGATCAATCCTACTACACTAATACAATATACGAATAGGAGGCATAGGGGAAGAAGCACTACGCCGAGAAATCAACAACACGAAAACTTTCTTCAAAATGATTCCTTTTCTTTCTTCTTCTTCTTTGGGATTGGGACTAATTTAAATGGTTGGAACAATAAACATCCATCTCGTTCGTACTTTGGATACCCATATAACCGTTGAAGACTGTTGAAGTGACTAATTCCTGGAAATTTAGGGGCGTTGAGAACAAAGAAATTTTTAGAGTTTCCTTTTTTATTTTTATCTAGCATGAACCCACTTGGTAGTAAGAAAAGATCTTTTGCAAGAAGGTTGGCTAGGGATTTCTTGTAAAAACATTAGCCCCGCTTAGTTCATAATGATATCAAATTTTTCCATATATGATTTTCATTATGCACCTAAAGGAGGAGCCGTATGAGATGAAAATCTCACATACGGTTCTGAAACGGAGAATTCGTTAAAGCGAATGACGACCGTAACGGATGTCGGCTCAATCTGAAGGAAATTATGCGGAAGCATTACAGAATTATTATGAAGCTATGCGACTAGAAATTGACCCCTATGATCGAAGTTATATACTCTATAATATAGGCCTTATCCACACAAGTAATGGGGAACATACCAAAGCTTTAGAATATTATTTTCGGGCATTAGAACGAAACCCCTTTTTACCACAAGCTTTTAATAATATGGCTGTGATCTGTCATTACGTGCGACTATCTCCACTATAGAAAAAAAGAACGAACAGCTAGTCAATGAAATACTAGAAACACAAAAAAAGGGCTTTCTACATAAGCATCGTCTAAAACGATTTTTTATCAGCTGTAGCAAATAAATAAACTTCATAGATCGAAATATGAAGTGAAGACTAGATATGCCTAAATACTTTCTTTCTCTATGGATAAAAAAAGATTTAATTGATAGAGGAAGCACCGTAAAGATCAATTGGAAAGGTTTTGGACCGATACAACAAGAGCTGTTTATTTATATCATAATATGAGATAAATCTTAGGAATCAACTTATGTAATAGAGTAGATCCCCTAAGGTATTGAGCAGCGGTGTAGCATCAGATCCTAAAGACAGTAAGTCTTTTTCTTTTTTCTGAAGTATGAAAAAAGTCTTTTTCAAAGATTCTATATAAATTTTTATATGAAAGCGGGATAGTTACCTTTCAGAAAATTCTAATATCTAATAACAGCGGACATGCCTTTTTTTCTGAAGGTAGGAGAAAAGATAAAACTTATTATATTAATTAAT